GGTACCGGCATGCAAAGGTTCGAATCCTTTTACTCCAGATTATGAACACCCGATCGGATCTGTCAAGAACGAGCTGACGACTACAGGGGAAGCGGCTGACTGCAGTCCCTGAGCCCAGTAGCAAGCCAAAAGTTTGACTTGAGCCTACTTTGCTAAGAGAAGAGAGAGAAGGAAAAGAACGGACTAAAGCGAGGAGTTCATTGGCCATACATAGTTAAGGGGGATGGGGGTCAACCTCTTTCATGACCCATGGCCCCTTTGTGTCACTTGGTTAGCATTTCTAGAATCCATTTTTTAGGGTTGGTTTTTCGATAGGGAAAGAAACAGGGGAGTTGGCTGATAAAGATGGACAGTAACGATTGCGTAATATCAATTTATCGGCCTCGTCATCGAAAGCGGCTTCCAATTGCTCGGAAATTTTCAGCTATATGGGGGGCTTGGATGGTGAGCAAAAACAATTGATCAAGAAGTTGGTCAACTTTCGCATGAAAGAAGGTAAAAGAACGAGAGTTCGTGCTATTGTTTATCAAACTTTTCATCGCCCAGCTCGAACTGAACGCGATGTAATCAAACTTATGGTTGACGCCGTAGAGAATATAAAGCCCATATGCGAAGTGGAAAAAGTAGGAGTAGCAGGTACTATTTATGATGTCCCTGGGATTGTAGCCAGGGATCGTCAACAAACCTTAGCTATTCGTTGGATCCTTGAAGCAGCTTTCAAACGACGTATAAGCTACAGGATAAGCTTAGAGAAATGTTCATTTGCTGAGATACTGGATGCTTACCGAAAGAGGGGAATTGCACGTAAGAAAAGGGAGAATCTTCATGAACTGGCTTCCACCAATCGAAGTTTCGCGCATTTCAGATGGTGGTAAAGTGAGACCACATAAAGAGCTCTTCCTCATTCAGTCATCTTATTCAGTAAGATATGGTTTGACCCCTTTCCTTTTTGTTTGAATCTTCATATAGAATAAATTCCTCATACTCCTCCCTTCATTCATTGAGTTGGAGGAATCCATAGAGGCCCGCCCGTTATGCATTGAATGAAAGAACCTTTTTTCTTTGTTTCTCTTTTGCTTCAGGTCGAATGAATACGAAAGGGAGATCCATCAAAAGGCCATGAATGAAGAAGTAAGTAGTGTGGGCCTTTCACCCTCTTTCTAGTGACTCGGGGAGCTGATCTGATAAATGCACTTCAAAGGGAGGGAAGCTGGGTTTCCCATGTTGGTATGGCCAGGCATAAAAGATTTTGAAGTTAGGTCAAAAAGAAGAGGTAGAGAGAGAGAGAACAGAACGAAACCGATAGCCCTGAATTATGTCAGGGCAAGAGAAAGAAAAGTCAGTGACGGCAGAGCTTGAAGTCACTAGAGGCATTATACTTCCCGGTTCTTTTACCAGCCAGCCTACGGCACCTGAGCATCTGCACGACGTTCTCATATGATCCTGTGACTGGGCTGGGCCTAGGCAGTTCGGAAGAAGGGTATCGTCAAGACCTCTCGAGAATAGACGAAGAGAAAAGGAAGTTGATGAATGGCAGAAGGCCGGATTGGAAAGTACGGTTCGCTTTCTATGGAGGTAAGAACAAGGAAGCACTGGCCATGGCAAGCATTGGTTGGAAGAAGAGGGCGGAGCTAATAGTATGCAGGAGGGAGCGGAAACCAGAAAGATTCCTACGACGAACCCGAGCCCCCCTACCCCTATAAAGCGTAAAGCGAAATAGACCTTTATCTCCTTTCTATACTATATAAGAGTTGCCCCGGCCGTCATCGGTAAACCTAGCTCCGGTCGGGCACTTATTGAAGGGGTGGGAAAGGAAAAAGAAAATGCTTGTCATGCCATTCATTCCTCCGGGGAATCTTCCTTTGCATTCATTGATTCCTTGGATCAAGGACATGGGAGGTGGTTCAATCCTCCAATTGAAAGTGAAAGCCCCAGCTGAATTCTTTGTTCCTTCCCATTTTCATCGTGTTGTCCAAGCTCATAGAGTTGTTCATTTTCGCCGATTCTCCAAGATCTCTGGTACGATCGATATCTAATATGGTGAACCCCCGTCCAATAGTCAAGGTTCTTCCGCAATCCCATTATCAAAGCCAACTTCTGTTCCAATCCGATCGCATCCGGACATATATGTGTGGAGAACGGAGCCCCTATAGACGTTAAGGTTCTGGCTGGTCGGGCGGATAATGAGTCGCCAATCCACATTGGATCGATTGCTACTCTTGGAGAATTGAAAAAGGGTGCTGCTTCGATGACAAGTACACAGGGATTACATGACTTTGATAGGTGCCGAGAATAAGGAACTGCTTTCTATCAGATTAAGAAAGAGCATTCGATAATTCATTACTCGCTGCTGCTACGTAGCCTATTCGTTAACTGGATCTCCTACCTTTACTTTTAGGGAAGGTTGTATTGAAGACACCACACTTAAGAAAAGGGCATATGACTTCCTTTGAGGAGAAGCCAATTGTCTTTTTAGACTACCCATTCAGCCTTAACGCAC